ATGAGTTGGTTACCGTTTCAAGCGGCGTGGGGTATATTTATGGGGGTCGTGAATTTTTTTTATTGGTTTGTTATGTGGCCTTTGGCCTTTTTTGGTTTAAGGGTTTTCCTTATTGTTGTGGCTGCTCGAGAAGTAGTATTACAGCGTTTGCAGCGGCATATTTCTGCTTTTTGGCTTTTTCTTGGTGGTGAGGTTATTCTTTTTGTTACTTTGTTTTCGGTAGTTACCTGGGGGGAGGAGTCTGGGACTGGTGCGTTAGCGGATGGGTTTGAGCTTCCGTTTCTTTCTTGTTTTTTGTTGTTGACATCTTCTGTGACTATTACTATATATCACCATAATTATGGTTTGTATTCGGGTCGGTTTTTTCTTTGCTTGTCAATGGTTTTAGGTTTTCTTTTCATTGTTGTTCAGGTGTGTGAGTTTTATGGGTCTGGGACAGATTCTCTTTATTGTTCTTATTTTAGGGCTTCTTATATGACTGTGGGTCTTCATTTTATTCATGTTGCGGCTGGTGTATTTGCTATGTTGTTTTTGTTACTTATTGGACCCGAGGAGCATTATTATTACGGCAGGTTGGTGGTTTGGTATTGGCATTTTGTGGATTATGTTTGGTTGTGGGTTTATTTGTTGATTTATTTTTAGTATTCTTTATTGGGCTGTTGTATTTTTTCTACCCTGGGGTTTGGGGAGAGTAGAGTTGGTTTGGTTCTCTTGTAGGTTATGAATTTGTAAACTGTCGATTTGTGGTGTCGGAGAATCTGTTTGATGGGGGAATTTGTTTGATGTTGTCTATTGCTCGAGCTAATGTGGTTGATCTTCCCACTAATTTGTCTTTAAGTTATTTGTGATGCGGGGGGTTTATGATTAGGGTTTTTTTAGTTTTACAGGTTGTGTCAGGTGTGATTTTGTCTCTTTTATATGTGGCTGATGTTAGGATGAGGTTTGGTTGTGTTTTAGGGTTTGTTGGTGAGGATTTATTTATTTGGTTTGTTCGGTACTTGCATGTTTGGGGTGTTACTTTTATTTTTGTTTTGTTTCTGATTCATATGGGTCGTTCTTTTTATTATTCGAGTTATTCTAAGCTGGGTGTTTGGAATGTGGGGTTTATTTTATATATCTTAATGATGGTTGAGGCGTTTTTGGGTTATATTCTTCCTTGGCATCAGATGTCTTATTGGGCTGCTACTGTCTTAACTTCTATACTCCAGAGTATCCCTGTTGTGGGTGGTAGGTTGTATAAGTTTATTGTTGGGGGCTTTGGTGTGACTAACGTTACTTTGGTTCGTGTTTTTTCAGCCCATGTGTGTTTGGCGTTTGTTATAATTGGTCTTAGTGTGATTCATCTTTTTTATTTGCACAGGTCTGGTTCGAATAATCCGTTGTCTGTTTCTGGGGGTTATAGGGATGTGGTTTTGTTTCATTCATATTTTACTGTGAAGGATGGCTTGGTTCTCGTTTGTTTGTTGTTCTTGTTAGGGGGTTTATTGTTGTTTTCTCCCGATTGTGTTTTGGATGTAGAGAGTTATATTCAGGCGGATCCTTTGGTTACTCCTGTTTCGATTAAGCCCGAGTGGTATTTTTTGGCTTTTTATGCGATGCTTCGTTCTGTGGAGTCTAAGGTTGGTGGCTTGGTTCTGGTTTTAGTTTTTCTTTTTCTTATGTGGTTGCCTACATTTAATGGGTCTTGTGCTTATAGTGTGGGTCGTCAGTTTATTTTTTGGTCCTGTTGTTCGGTGTTTTTTCTTTTGAGTTATTTGGGGGCCTGTCATCCAGAGTTTCCTTTTGTTTTTATTAGTAAGACTTCTTCTGCGTTGATAATTCTTTTTTTGATGGGGTTTAAGGGATTGTGGCTTGTTCCTTATTCCGGTGGGCTGCCTTCACGGTTAGTAGGTTAGGTTGTTAAGGTGCTTCGTCTGTTGTTGATTCTGGGGGTTTTTATCGTGTTGTTTAGTTTTTTTTTATCTGTTTCTCGTCTGTTAAACTGTTTGATTGTTGTCGAGAAATTGAATGTTTTACTTCTCTTTATTACTATGCTGTCTCAGCGTGGGGAGACTTATATTTTTCTTATAGCCTTAATGGTAATTTTTACTGTTGAGGTTATGCTTGGGTTGGTTGTGTTGACTCGATTATGGGATTCAAGGGAATTGATTGATATAGTGGGTTGATAGGTTTTGTATTTGTTGGGTCGTTGTGAGTTTTAATTGTTCAAGTGCTTTTTATACAGAGCTTGTGTTTATGGGTGTTTGGTTTGGTCTTTGGTGGTGTTTTTTGTTTTGATGGGTTGAGGTTTTACTTAGTTTTGTTGTCAATTCTGTTATGCGTTTCTCTTCTTTTTTGGCGGGAGGGGATTAGGTTTGTCTCTGGTGTTATGATTGGGTTGAGCTTGTTTTTTTCTTTGCTCTGTTATTGCTGTGTTAATGCTCTTTGATTTTGGGTTTTTTACGAGATGTCTATAATACCCCTCTTAGGTTTGTTGATTCTAGAATCTCCTTATTCTGAGCGTTATGTTGCTTCTTGGTATTTTTTAGGGTATGTGGTTTTTACTAGGCTTCCGATGTTGCTTTGTTTTTGTTATCTGGCTTTGAATGCTGGTAGGTTTGATTTGCGTGTATGGGGGTCGTCTATTTCTTCTGTTAGTCTGGTTATTAGTGTGGTTCTTTCTATTATGTTTATAACAAAGATTCCTTTGTTTCCGTTTCATGTTTGATTGCCAATTGTTCATGCTGAAGCTAGGAGTCCTGTTTCGGTTTGTTTGAGCGGTTATATTATGAAGTTGGGGATTTTAGGGGTTTGTCGGTTTTGTGGTGAGGTTTTACCTGACTTGGTTTTCTCGTCTTATTATATGCTCGTTTGTCTTTTTTTCGCGTCTTTATTTTTTTTCAGAGCCTCCCGTGAGTTGGATGGTAAGCGTTGACTTGCGTTTCTTAGTTTATGTCATATCCTGATTGCTGCAGGGTGCTTGTGTGTGGGGGATTGATCTTTGGGTGGTGTCTCGTTTCTTTATTGTTTGGGTCATGGTATGTCAGCCGGTGTGACTTTTTTGTTTTTGTGGTTTTCTTATGAGGTTTCTGGTACCCGTAATCTTTTTTTGTTGAAGAGTGCAGTTTCGGGGAGATTGTTGTTGCGGGTATTGGCTTGTTTTTGTTTGTGTACTGTTTGTTCTTTACCAGTAACTATTCAGTTTTTTTGTGAGGTTCTTTTTTTGTGGGAGGCTTTTTTTAATAGTGTGCTGTTTGGTGTCGTTTTATTCATTTATTTGTTTTTTGGGGGGCTGATTCCTTTATTTTTGGTGGGTGTGATATTAAGTCGGCACTGAGATATAAATTATGGAGGTCGTTGTGTGTTTTCGGGCCTTGCTTCTATGGGGTTTTTAATTTTTTGGAGGTTTGCTTTATTTTTAGTGGCTTAGGGGAGCGGGTTGGTTTGTATAGCTTGGTGTAAGTTTAGCACTCTATGTTTTGGTTGTGGGGGTAATTTGATGTTAGCTATAGTTTTTTTATCCCTTCTAGCTTAAGTTTTTATAAAGCACTAGTTTGAAGAGCTGGGGATACATTTGTGTGGTGGGAGGAGAAATAAGTTAATTTGACAAACTGTGTGATTCATGCTCACGTAATACGTTTTTCGTTTTCTCCTATGTTTGTTTCTCGTTTGTTTAGGGTGTTTGACTATTTTTCTTCTGTGTTTAGCGGTGGGTTGCGTGATTTTTTCTATCGCTTATTTTTATTTGTTCTTTTTTTAGGGTTTTTGGGGTTACGTTTGCCTTACACTTACGGTATGGGGGGGTTTGCTTTATTTATTTTTTTTATTATATGCCCCTTGTTTGCCGGTCTTTTTTTTTCTCGGGTATCGGACGGGGGGTTTAGTGAATTTTTTTCTTGTTTTGTTCCTTTGGGTACACCTTTGTGGATAGCTCCTTTTGTTTGTTTGGCTGAGACTTTAAGTTATATAGTCCGTCCTCTAGTTTTGATGATGCGTCCTTTTGTTAAATTATCGGCAGGTGCTTTGGGGGGTTACGCTTTGGGTTTGCTGAGGCTTTTAAAATACTGAGTTGTTTTGTTTTTGATTTTTTTATTTTTTTACGAGATCTTTGTTGCGGTGGTGCATTGGTTTATAGTTTATAGTATTCTGTCTTTTTCTGAGGACCACTAGGGGTTTTGTTCGTTTAATTATTATGCGGGGTGTTTTTTTGAGTGTTTTTGGGCTGGTCTGTGTAGTGGGGTTTTCGATTTCTTTGTTTGCAGGGGATAAACTTTTGATGTTCTGGTTATTTTTGGAGTTGGCTTCTTTGAGTCTGGTTCCTTTTTTCTTTCTTTATTCTGATAGCGGGGTGTTAGTGAGCTTATTCAGGTATATAATTGTTTCTGGGGTTTCGTCTTCGTTAATTGTTTCGGGGTTGTTATTTGATGATCTTATGGTTTTTCTTGTTATTGGGTTGCTTTTAAAGTTTGGTCTTTTCCCCTTTTTAGGGTGGGTTTATGTTGTTTTAGTTTATTCTAAATGGTTGGTTGTGTGGGGTGTTTCTACTGTTTTAAAGAGGTCTTTTCTTTTTTTTGGTTTTCTTTTGAGGGGGGGTTGAAGTTTGATTTTGGTTGAGGTTTGTTGTTTTTTGACTTTTATGTTTATTGGTTTTTTTTTCTGACTATATACTTATGGTTGAATTTATTATTGGTGTCATACTATGATTAGGTCGAGGGCTTCCTTTGTTGTAATGTCTATTGAGCTTTCTCCGGATTTGCTTTTATATGTCTTCCTGTTTTATTTTTTGTGGGCTTCTCTTGTGATTATTTTGCTGGGTCGTCTTGAGAGTATAGGGGTTCTGGAGTCTGGGTATTGTTTTTTTCTTGTTTCTCTGTTGGTTTCCTTTCCGGGCTCTTTGGTCATTTTTTATAAGCTCTTTGTTTCATTTTGTATATATTCTTGTGGGCTTATTGCCTTCCTGGGTTGGGTTTTTTGTAGTGTTTCTGAGCAGTTTTATCTGGTTAAGTATTTGATAGGGACTGCGGTTCCTCGAACGGAGTGGGGAGCGGGTGTTTCTTTTTAGCTGAAGTTTAGGGCGAGGTAGTTTAGTTGGAGAATGTCTATTTTACACGTAGAAGGGGGGAGTTTGATCTTATCGTCATGGGTTGTTGTGAAGGTGTGGAGGTAGTAACGATATAGTTTAAGTTGAGATGGGTGCTCTGCAAGCATTCGGTGAGTTGTTTCTATCGTTGTTTTTCCGTTCTTAGTTTATTTGAATGATAGTTTGTCGTGCTAGAGGGAGGCTATGATTGATAGTCTAGATCGGGGCAGGTGTTTGTTTTGTTGTCGCGGTTCTATATTCTCCTTAGTAGGTTTCTAGCTTTTGTAGTTATAATGCTTTTTGTAGCTTTTTTTATATTGGGGGAGCGTAAGATTTTGGGTTATATGCAGATTCGTAAGGGTCCTAAAAAGGTAGGGTTTCTTGGTTTGTTTCAGAGTTTTGCTGACTTGCTTAAGTTGGTTGTGAAGTTTAAGGTTAGTTTTTTTCAGGTGCGTAGCTGGTTTGGTTGATTGGGGGTGTTTTTATTGGTTTTTTTGTCTTGTTGCTATTGTTTGATATTTTCTTTGTCCTATGATGGGGGTGGCGGTTCTGTGTTGCTTCTTTGGCTGCTTCTGGTTACTAGGTTGACTGGTTATAGGGTTTTGAGTGTGGGCTGGGGTTCTTATAAAAAGTTTGCTTTAGTAAGATGTGTGCGTTCTGCTTTTGGTTCTGTTACATTTGAAGCTTGCTTTATGTGTATTGTTGTTATTTGTGCTTTAGTGTGTGGTAGTTATAGGTCTTTTGTGTTTTTGGATAAATTTTGAGGTTTGGTTTTTGTTTTGCCCGTATGTTATTTTCTGTGACTCGTGGGTATGCTTTGTGAGTGTAACCGCACTCCTTTAGATTATGCGGAGGCAGAGAGAGAGTTGGTAAGGGGGTTAAGTACTGAGTACTGTAACGTTCCTTTTACTTGTCTTTTTGCTTGTGAATATTTAATTATGTTTGTGTTTTCGTGGTTGGGGGCAGTCTTGTTTTTTGGGGGGACTTCTGTTGTTTGGGTTGGGTTAGCCCATGTGGTTTTTTTTATCTGGGCTCGTGCTACGCTTCCTCGGGTTCGTTATGATTTTTTTATTGAGTTTATGTGGAAGTATTCTATTTTATTATTGGTCTGTTCAGTTTTTGTCGTGATTTAGGGTGGTGTGGGTAGATTATGTTGGTTAAATCATTAGGCTGTTAACCTTAGGAAGGCTGTTTAGCTCCCAAACGGTTCAATTTAGTAGTCTAGGTGTGTAGGATGCGGGCTTTGGGAGCCTGAGGCCTCATTGTATTGAGCTAATTGACTGATAGGGCTGCTATGCAGGCTACTGTGATATAGTGGTTGTGGGATTTATTCTCCGTCGGTATTTTGGAAAGTTTTTCGCATGTTGTAGATAGCTTAATTATTAAAGCTCCGGATTCTTACTCTGGCGATGTCTTTTGACTCTATAAGGGTGCGTTCTTTACTGGCTTGTTTATTTATATTCGTGATTCTGTTTTTTTTAATCGTATTTTTTCATGGCTTTTTTTGAAACTCTGGGTGGAGGTTTGTTAATGGTTTTCGTTACTGGGTGAGTAGGTTTGAGTGTGGGTTTTTGTCTCAGGGTGTGGTGGAGAAATATTTTAGATACACCTATTTTTTTCTTTTGGTTTTTTTTGTTATTTTTGATTTGGAGATTTCGTTACTGTTGAAAATGCCTTTTCAGGGTTTATTATTTAAGAAATTTTCTTATTATATTTTTTTTCTTTTTATATTGTCCCTGGGATTTGGTATTGAGGTAAATAAGGGTTATGTTGGTTGGGGATATTAGTATATTTAGGACTATCTCAGGGTGGGGGGCTGTGGTATTATCGCTGCTAACGATGGTTTGAACTCTTCAGGGGTTCGGCCCTCTGAAGAATTACTAACAATCTAGGTTAATTTTAGACTATCTGTCTTCAAAACAGGGGGTGATGGTGTTTATGTCGTTTGTTGTTTGTGTCTGCGGTATGGCTCCTTACTATGGATCATAAGCGTATCGGTGTTATTTACATGGTTTTGGGTATATGGGGTGGGTTTTTAGGACTTGGGTTGAGGTTTCTTATACGAGTAAATTACTTTGATCCTTATTTTAATATTATTTCTCCTGACGTTTATAATTATATCGTGACTAGTCACGGAGTTGCAATGATCTTTTTCTTTTTGATGCCGGTTCTTATTGGTGGTTTTGGTAATTATCTGCTACCCTTGTTATTGGGTTTGTCTGATTTAAATCTTCCTCGTTTAAAAGCTTTGAGGGTTTGGTTGCTGGTTCCTTCGGCTATTTGTTTTAGTCTGAGGATGTATGGGGGTGCTGGTGTTGGTTGGACTTTTTATCCACCTCTATCTTCTGGTGATTATAGAGGATGGGGTGTTGATTTTTTGATGTTTTCTCTTCATTTGGCCGGGTTGTCTAGTCTTTTTGGGTCTTTGAAATTTATTTGTACTATTTGGTCTGCTATGGATAGGCATGTTTTGGAGCGTCATTCAATAATTATCTGGGCTTATTTGTTTACTTCGATGCTGTTGTTGGGTACGTTACCTGTGTTGGCAGCAGGTATTACTATGCTTCTTTTTGATCGTAAATTTGGTACTGTATTTTTTGATCCTTCTGGAGGGGGGGATCCCTTGTTGTTTCAGCATATGTTTTGGTTTTTTGGTCATCCGGAGGTGTATGTATTGATATTGCCGGGGTTTGGGGTTATTAGTCATATTTGTACTACTCTAACAGGGAAAGATTCTTTATTTGGTTATGGGGGTTTGGTGTTAGCTATGTTTGCTATAGTTTGTTTGGGTAGCGTGGTTTGAGCTCATCATATGTTTACTGTTGGGCTGGATTTGGGTACTGCTGTCTTTTTTAGATCTGTTACCATGGTTATAGGTGTTCCTACCGGGATAAAGGTTTTTTCATGATTGTATATGCTTGCCGGAACTCGTGATCGTCTTTGGGATCCAATCATGTGGTGGATAATCGGGTTTGTGGTGCTTTTTACTATAGGCGGGGTTACTGGGATAGTTCTTTCTGCTTCTGTGATTGATGCCTTGTTTCATGATACTTGGTTTGTCATTGCTCATTTTCATTATGTTCTTTCTTTGGGGTCTTTTAGTACGGTTGTTATTTCTATGATTTGATGATGACCCGTTTTTTCAGGGTATAGCCTTAATAAGTATTTATTAGCGGCGCATTGGGGAGTGTCGATGATGGGATTTAATCTTTGTTTTTTTCCAATGCATTTTTTGGGTGTTTACGGTCTTCCTCGCCGGGTATGTTCCTATGAGCCATGTTTTCAGTGAATAAACTCTATTTGCAGTTTAGGTGCGATACTTTCGGTTCTTAGCGGCTTTACTTTTTTGTATGTTATATGGGAGTCTATGGCGGCGCGTAACCGTGTGGTTAATTTGTGAGGTGGGGCACATGTTGTGTTTAATGTTGTAGTTAATCCAGTTGGGGCTCACAAACCTCATCTTTATAGTCCAGCTTGCTGGGCTTTTTGAGAATTTGATGATTAGTGAGAGCTGGTGTGTGTTTATTATACATGCAGGGGACGTAGTTTAGTTAAGAATGCAGCTTTTGTAAAGCTGTGGTGCGCTTGTTCTCTTTGTAGCTGTTCCCATGGTTTGAGGGCTGTTTTTTTGTGGTTTGTCGATAGGTGTTGTACCTTTTGCATCATGATTCATTGAGGTTTTCTCTTTATTTTGGGGGTTTCTCGAAGGGCAGCGATTTCTTTCTGGCCTGCTTTGATCTGAGTGTCTTACAGGTTGTTGGGTTATGAGAGCTGGGGAGTGATGTGATAAATAGTTCGTGCTGTTCTATAGCTAGTTTGTTGTTTTCTTTTTCATTTGTACTCCCTTTGTCTGGATATGAGGGGGGGGATTAGAGGCAGTTTGTTTTTTTGGGCTGGATTTGGGTTGAGAGTACCTCGGTTTTCTTGGTGTGTTAAAACTAGTTTAGTTCTTTAGTTGCCTTTGTTTGAGTTTACAACTTTTTAATTATGTTTTTGAAGTATGGTGGAATAAGTAGTTTGATTAGTTCTTTTTTTTCTTGGATTCCCTCGATCTGTTTATTAAAAACATTTCCATTATTAAGGTTTGATGGTAGTGCCTGCCCAATGCTTTATGGTGAATGGCCGCAGTATTTTGACTGTGCTAAGGTAGCATAATTAGTTGTCCTATAATTGAGGAATTGTTTGAAAGGTTTGATTAGGGGGAGGGTTTATTTTCTAGATGAGAATTTTCTTTGAATTTGGTTTTTTGGTGCAGAACCCAAAGGTGGTGAGCAAGACGGAAAGACCCCGAGAGCTTGAATTTATTTTTTTACTTGGGGAGGGGGTATATGTTTCATGTATTTTTTGATCCTCTGCGGATTGTAGGGATAAGTTACCTCGGGGATAACTAGGTAAGAAGCAAGGAGAGGTCATATTGATTTGCTTGGTTGCCATCTCGATGTTGGCTTGGGGAAGCAAGGAGGCGCAGCAGTTTCTTTGTGGGGTCTGTTCGACCATAGTTCCTCATGAGTTGAGTTAAGACCGGTGTAAGCCAGGTCGGTTCTTATCTACTTGGGCTGTGTTCTAGTACGAAAGGATTGTTCATGGTTTATGTTTAGGGTGTGTCTTGTTATGCTCTGCAAAGGCATTGGAGATCTTTGTTGATCCACACCTTGGGAATAATTTAATTTTGGTTATAGGAGGATTTTACGGGGATACCACATAGTGCGGTTTTATGATGTTATTTTCTGTTCGGTTATTAATGCCGTTGATTAGACTAGTGGCTGGATTTTGTTTATTGGGTGAAAGCCTGAGCGAGTCCCTGTATAAAGTGGGGTGGTTAATTCACAGTGCCAGCAGCTGCGGTTATTCTGTTAGCCTTTCCTTCGTGTCGGTTTAAATGGTTTGTGAGTGATTTTGAAATTAAGGGGGTAGAATCTTTATTTTCTCTTTTTATTTTCTCACAAATTCCTTGGAAAGGCTATTTGAAGAATAGGATTAGAGACCCTAGTATTGAGTCTTATTTATTTTGTGACTTCATAGTATAAACTAAAAAAATTTGGCAGCCGATGATTCTCCCCCGGGGGAGCGTGTGGCGTAAGAGATGGTCCACTCATATCTTTACCACCCTTAGTATGGGTTAGTGTACGTCCGGTTTAATACCTCTGATTATTGTCTTTAGGTGAATTTCGGTTAATTTAGGCCAGGTCTATGTGCTGCTAATGGGGTGGTGTCTGTTCGCTACTTTGGTAAAAGGCACATGAGTGAAGATTCTGTGTGTATTTAGGACTCGGGAGTAGGTGTAAGTTGGAAGGGATGCATCGAATTTTGATTTAGTCGGGGTACACACCGCCCGTCAACCAGGATGATTAATTTTGGTAAGTCGTAACATGGTAACGCTGGGGGAACCGGGCGTTAGTTGATGGGGGGGTTTATTTTCTTCGTTATATAGGTCCGATGATGGTTGGTAATATGATTTATGATAATTTGACTCTTTATTTGTTAGGTTTATGCACTTTTATACCTGGTTGGGTTTTTTTAATGTTGGGTTGGCAGATTGCGGGGGATTATAGATTGAGTAGTTCAGGAAAAGAAAGGAATACGGTGGAGTTAGCGTGGACGTTTATTCCTACGGGCTTAGTAGGCTACTTATGTCTCTTAAATTTAATTTGTCTGGCTGAGGATTTGCCTGTTCCTATTGAGTCTATAATAAAGGTTATAGGTCGACAGTGGTATTGGAGGTATGAGGTCACGGGGCGGGAGTGTGGCTATGATTCGGTGATGGGGGATTTTGTGGATTCTGTCGATAAGCCGCTCCGTTTAAGTGTATATGACTTTTATCAGTTGGCTGTGACTTCTTCAGATGTGATTCACTCCTTTTCTATTCCTGAGTTGGAGTTGAAGGTTGATGCTATTCCTGGGCGTATAAATCAGAGTGTTTTTTATATGGATCGGGTTGGAATATATATAGGTTATTGTACGGAGTTATGTGGTGCGGGTCATGCATATATGCCTGTAGTAATAGAAGTGGTTATTCCGGACTATAAGCCCCTGCGGTGAATTCCTTTTGAGCTTCGGGGTCTGGTGCCGGCTTAGTTGTATATGCTATTGTTTGGTAGTTTTTTAATTAGCTTGTATCTGACTAGGTTGCTGGCTTTTTCGTTTGTCACTCATCCTGTAAGTTATTGTTTCTTGTTGTTGTCGGGAGCATTTAGTGTTTCGGGTTATGTATATTTATCTTTAGGGTTTTCTTGGTACTTGTTGTTATTTTGTCTGGTATATATAGGGGGTATATATGTGCTTTTTGTTTTTGTTTCTTTGCGCAGCCCTAACCCCCTCCCAATGTTGGGTGGCGGTTCTGAGTTTTTATTTTTTGCCTTCTTTTTCTTTTTTTGTCTCTTTGTTAGGGTGGGGGTTGGTGTTGACTCTTGTTGCGTTGACTATAGTCATTATCTTTGTTCTTATTTTGAAGGCTTTAGTTATTGTCTTTTTTGTTTGGTGTTGATGCTTGGTTTTATGTTGACAAGTGTAGTGGGTAGGGAGAAGGATTCTTTTTTCCGTTAGTTTGTGCCGGCTTAGTATATGGTAGTACCCTGGGTTGTAGGTTCAGTAGAGAGGTTATCAGTCGGAGTTAAGAGTGCCAGAGTTTGAATGGGGTTGGTTTAGGACCTTTTGACGGTTTGTACCCTCTTGCAAGTAGTATGGCGGTGGCCAGTAATTGATTTGAAGTCATTTTTTTCTTCCGGTGGGGAGATACTTGCTTGTTTTTTGTACATGAGTGCCAGAAGTTTGATGGGTTGGTTTTAAGCACCAAATATGGATTTGATTCCCTTGTGTATAGTATAGGATGTGTTAGGCAGTGACTTGGTATTCACTAGGGTGAGGTTGTGTTTCGGCCACAATAGGGGGCTTTGGCTCACCAAGTGAATGATAGTGGGTGTCTTGTTTATGTCTTTTGTTTTTTCTTGTCTTATAGGGTTTTTGTGGTTTTGGTGGGATGGGGTTTATGTTGCTTGGAATTGATCGGTTTCTGTTGTTGGTGTTATGTTCCGTGATTTTTCTTTTGATTTTCTTCTCGATAAAGTGAGTTGGGGGTTTTTGTATATGTTGCTGTTGTGTGGGAGGATTTCTTTATGGTACTGTTTTCATTATTACAGTTGTGGTAAGGATGATCTTAAGGGTTTGCATTATTTGATGGTTGGGTTCTTGGAGGTTATGTTTCTTCTTGTTCTTACGAACAGTTTATTACCTTCTTTAATTTTTTGAGAGTTTTTGGGGTTTGTTAGGTTTCTTCTGGTCCTGTATTATGCTAAATTGCGGAGTATGCGGGCTTCTCTGGTGGTTTTGGTTGCTTCTCGGTTTGGTGATGTGAGGCTTTTTTTTTTGGTAGGCCATTTTCAGAGTTGGGCGGGTCTCTCTGATTTTGTAGCTGTCTTCTTTTTTTTATTGGTGGGTTTAACTAAGAGAGCTACTTATCCATTTATTTCTTGGTTGGTGGAGGCTATGCGTGCTCCAACCCCTGTAAGTTGTTTAGTTCATTCTTCTACTTTGGTTACTGCCGGTGTTTGGTTTTTTTTTCGTTATTCTGCTGGAGGGGGTTTGTCGGAGGAGGTTTATTTCGGGGTATTTGTCATATCTTTTGTTACTGTGTTTATTAGTGGTTTTGCTGCCCTGTTTTTTAGTGATTTGAAGGAGGTTGTTGCTTTGTCGACTTGTAAAAATGTTGCTTGGTGTTTGATCTTTTTTATTCTCGGGGAACCGGGGATGGCTTTATTGCAGCTTGTTACTCATGGGGTTTGCAAGTGCTGTTTGTTTATTATTCTGGGTGATTTGATGTGCTCTTCGAGTGGTAGGCAGAGTGCTGTGGGGGTTTATCTCCCTCGTTATTTGGGCCCATTTTTACCTTTTCTCAGGGCTTTGGTTGTAGTGTCTCTTTGTGGTCTTCCTTTTTTGGGTGTCTATTTTGGAAAGCATGGTTTATTTGCTGGGGTTTGTTATTTTGGTAGGGTTTCTTCTTATTCTCTTTTGATTTTGGGCTTTGTTTTGTCTTATGCTTATTCTTTTCGTTTAGTCTTTTTGTTGCTTAGGGCTTTAGGAGGTTTAAATTTTGGTTATTTTAAGGGGTTTATTCTTGTGTCTTTTGTTGGGTTTTTAGGTACATTAGTAAATTGGTGGGGGGTAGAGGGTTTTGAGGTTTCTGTTGAGTTAGGCTTGTTTGATTCGGTAGTTCTTCTTTTAGTTAGTCTTTTGGGTTTGATTTGTGGTTATTTGGGGTTTGTATGGGATTTGAAGTGTCATTTTTTTAATTTAGCCAGTTTAATGATGTCTCATGGTGTGGTGAAGTGGTTGTATGGGGGTTATCTTTGTTTCACTGATTTTTCTTTATTATCCTTGTTTCGTTGGGAGCGTTGGTTATTCAGGTTGTTGTCTTTGCGTCGTTGGGCTGTGGGCTTGCAGTTTCCACTCTTTTCTTTTAAAGCCATTTTTTTGGGGTTGGGTTTGTTGCTTTTTTGGTATTTGTTGTTTAGTTATTGTTGGTTTGGTGTGTTTGGAGCATCTCAATTTTTCGTATTGAGGGGGACTGTTGTGTCAACCAGTATTATTTGATGGGATACGTAGTCCGGGGTCTGGATGCAAGCGGGTGAAAATGTTTTGTTTCTTGGTTTACTGATGTAGGTAGTATATATTTAGAGTATTCTGTCTTTCCAAGTCAGAGGTCCCGGTGGCGGGCCTATATATTTTTTGTTTGTTGCTTATTTTTAAACTTCTTGATGTGGAGTTAGGGGGGGGTTATTGTTGGATCTTGAGGCAAG